AAAACAAACGCGCTACCAAGCTGCGCTACATCCCTTTTTTTAATTCAATTGGTTACAATAGTCTAATTGTAAAGAATCCTTGTATTGTTTTCCACATTCCGAGTTATTTACTAAAAAATGACAATATTTTTCTTGCCATGCTATGTCTTGTTTTTGATCTCATATCATATAAAGTATTTAGATATTTATCTATCTGATATCTGAAAAAACCTGTCGTATCGTGAATGCTCAGTTCTGTAGTTCTATTATTTTTATTAAATAATATCTTATCTACTGGATCTTTGGCCATTTTTTTTTTAGCTTATGGATTTCGTTTACAAATCCAAGTGATCCTTGACTATCTATATATATATTTGCTCATAGACTAGACATGTATTACCTTTATTTTGTACATTAAATAAATTAAGAAATAAATTAAGAAGGAGCACTTTCAATGCAAAATCTAAAAACATATCTTTCCGTAGCACCGGTACTCAGTACTCTATGGTTTGGGTCTCTAGCCGGTCTATTAATAGAAATCAATCGTTTTTTCCCGGATGCATTGACATTCCCCTTTTTTTCATTCTAGTTATTAACATAGGATAAGGGGTAATGAAGATTAGAGAAAGAATCCATTTTCTGTGACTAATACCCCCCTTTATTTTCATTCGAGTCTTAACTTAAGTTTTGATGAAGTTGAATATACTTTATCTTCTTTATTGCCCTATTTTAAAATAGGGCAATAAAGAAGATAAAAAAAGGCGGGATAGAAAGAACAAGGTGAGTTTAGCATAAGAGTATTATACATGATACTTAAAAAAAAAATCACTTTAAAAGGAATACTATATGTAACTTTTTAGTTATAAAATTTTTGAATACGTTTAATATATAAACTTTTATTACTCTATTGATTGTAACGACCTTTTTTTAATTTTAGTTCGACTTAGCATACATCTATCTTTTTGATTTTCCTTTCGGGTCGAGAATAAAAAAATTGTTTGAATAAAAAAAAAAGGAGGTTCATGGCTAAGGGGAAAGATGTCCGAGTAAAAGTTATTTTGGAATGTAATAGTTGTGTTCGAAAGAGTCTTAAAAAGAGTTTTAATAAGGAATCAAGGGGCGTTTCCAGATATATTACTCAAAAGAATCGACATAATACACCTAGTCGGTTAGAATTTAGAAAATTCTGCCCCTATTGTTACAACCATACAATTCATGGAGAGATAAAGAAATAAAATAGATCGAACCGAACGTCGGGCTATCATCCTTTCAATTCAATGAAGGGTCCAAAACAAAAAAATTTTCATTATAAATTATAATATATTATTTACTATACTTTTTTTTTTATTTTTTTTTTTTTATAATTATAATTGATAAAAAAAAAAAAAATAAAAGAGAAATAAACAAACCAAATCCTATTTCGGCTGGACCTAAAAAAATTAGAATTAAAATTAAGAAGTAGGATTTTGGGTAGAAGGCAGAAATGAACCAAACTATGGATAAATCCAAGCGACCCTTTATTAAATCCAAGCGATCTTTTCGTAGGCGTTTGCCCCCGATACAACCGGAGGATCGAATTGATTATAGAAACATGAGTTTAATTAGTCGCTTTATTAGTGAACAAGGAAAAATTTTATCTAGGCGAGTAAATCGATTAACTTTGAAACAACAACGATTAATTACGATTGCTATAAAACAAGCTCGTATTTTATCGTTGTTACCTTTTCTTAATAATGAGAAACAATTTGAAAGAAATGAATCGACTACTAAAACTTATAGTTTTAGAACCAAAAAGAAATAAAAAAAAAATAATAATAATAATAGACTTTTTCTTTATTTAATTGATAATAAGAATGGAGTTGAATAAAAAAATAAAAAAAGGAATCTGAACTCAAACACGAATTACCGCTTTATTCTAAAAAAACCCAAGACTCCCGATTTTTTTTCGTATCGTAACATAAAAAAAATCGTAAAAAATCTTTTTGACTCCCGGAGAATAAACTCCGGGTAATTTCATTTAAATCATTTCGGAGCATTTGTTCGAATCTTATTTTTTTATGATATCATTTGAAATCATATAAAGACAATTCCGATTTAATATAGCTATTTGTGCAAGTACTTTACGATTAAGAAGCAACTGTTTCTTGTACAGATCATTTAAAAATTGACTATAATTATAGTATACCCCCCTTTCGCGAATTACTGCGTTTATCCGAGTGATCCATAAACGACGAAAATCTCTCTTTTGCCTATCTCTATCCCTATGAGCCGAAATTAAAGCTCTTATTTTCTGTTGAGCAATGGTTCGGGTAAGTCTTGAATGAGCCCCTCGAAAGGTTGATGCAACTAAACGCATTTTTGTTCGACGTCTCCGAGCTATATATCCTCGTCTAACTCTAGTCATTGAATAAATAAAACTTTGATGAATAACTAATTGATTTTCTTTCGTTAAGTTATTCTTTTCTCCCCTCCTGGTCTATTAATAACAAAACAGATTTTTCCAATGTATAAAAAAAAATCCCAATGGTTTTTGCTGCTATAACCTTCCCAACCACGATTTTTTTTCGACATTTAGTCTTGAAACAAGACAAAAAACTAATCAGAAATAAATTTTATTAATATATCAAATACAAATAAAAGTCAATAACTGAAAAGTAAAAATTCAATTTCAATATAGTTAAAATAAATAAAGATAAAGAAAAAATAAATAAAGATAAAGAAAAAATAAATAGTGGGTTCCTTCGTTTCTATGGTTCCTTCTTAAACGGTGAGGTCCTCTCTATACACCGGAGCCTCTTACTTCATTTATGATAACTTGTACAGTTCAAACTTTTTTTGGCTCTACCCATGAATTATCCAGTAATAGATCTTTCACAATTAGATCCATCTATACAGTAACAGTATTTTTTTTTGAAGGTTAGCTAAATAGCTGACCCGATTAGTCCGTTCTTGCAAATAAAGAAAGCATAACATAATTTATTTCTCTTAAATAAAGGATTCCCTGCTAAATGGATAACGTTAACGTTACCAATGGGAATTTTTTATTTATTTACACTAATAGAAACCATAAATTTCATACACAATAGATGATATAGATTTTTTTTTAGAGAGTCACTTGAGTTTTTCCATTTTATCCTATTGATCCGTACGGATCATTGATATTGGAAAAATCTTTTATTTTAATTTGCTTTTGTTCCAGCTCATAATCTGAACGAGTCACACATACACCCTAGTACATGTTCCTCGGCGCTGAGGGCATCCCCGAAGAGCGGGGGATTTCGTGACATTTCTTATTGGCTGTCTTGTGTTTCTAATAAGTTGTTTAATAGTTGGCATGCTGTATGATATACATAATGAGCTGGTTTAGATCAATCTTAACCGAATGCATTTCTAGTTAATAGAATCTTAAGAGAAATTCAGTGACAAGATAAAATTTAAAACTAAAATGTTTAACTATTTTTATTTGTTTTATTCGACTGCTACAAGATCAACAATTCCATGAGCTTGGGCTTCTGTTGCTGACATAAACACATCCCTTTCCATATCTTCGGATACAACCCATACGGGTTTGCCCGTTCTTTGTACATAAACCCTAGTGAGGGTTTCGCGCAATTTCAAGAGTTCCTCCGCTTCCAAGATAAATTCTCCCGTTTGAGCCTCGTAAAAAGAGCTAGCAGGTTGATGAATCATTACCCTGATGGTATACCTTAAAAGGGGTTGCTTTAGCTCGCGCGACGAGGCGAAGAGAAAAATACAGAATAAAATATATAATTGAACAACCGTACATGCATTTTTTTCGCATTGCATACGGCTTTATAATGGAATTGACTTTTTTCCGCGCAAGAAAGAAAAAAAATAGGATCGATCCGATCACGATCAGTAAATGATCCAATTACCACCCTTCTTTTCGGAGGAGTTTCAAAATACTATGATGGCTCCGTTGCTTTATATTTATTTCGTCTATAATTCAGCAATCCCAAAGTTTCTTTTTGATCCGAAAACTAAAGAAAAAGACTTTTTTTTTTAAGAGTCTTTTGGTATGAAAAAAGTTTGTGACGCTGAAACAGACTCCCCATAAAAAAATCGAGAAGATTTTTCATCTCATACTACCCCTTCGATACATAATCTAATGGTTTGAAAAAAAAAATAGAGAAACAATTTTATCATATCGAATTAAAAGTGCCATGCTATTATTACTTAATTTTAAATATCGTGAAGGCATAGTATTCTTTTTTCTCTCAAATAAAAAACTCATTGGCGCTAAGCGTGAGGGAATGCTAAACGTTTGGTAATTTCTCCTCCGACCAGTATAAAAGATCCCATTGAAGCAGCTAACCCCATACATATTGTATGGACATCTGGTCGCACAAATTGCATAGTATCATAAATAGCTACTCCAGGTATTACCCAGCCGCCAGGAGAATTTATAAACAAATACAAATCTTTGTTATCAGCTTCGATACTGAGATATACCATAAGACCAATAAGTTGATTCGAGATTTCGCTATCGACCTCTTGGCCTAAAAAAAGTAATCTTTCGCGATAAAGTCGGTTGATTAGGATAAAATGGCATCCCTTAGAAACCGTACATGCACCGTTTTATGCATACGGTTCAAAAAAATCAATGTGGAGATTCGATTCGTTTTTCATTTTGTTAGAGGTTTAAAAAAAAAAAAAATGATTATAATTTAAAATAAAAAGTTTTTTTATATTCTAGTTTTCAAGAAATATTACTTTTTGTACCTTTACCCAATTACTCATAATAAAATTATAAAAAAACTCGCCTAAAAAAAATACACTTTACTAAACTTATCGAACTGCCTTTTCATTGATGTATCAATTCATCGAGATCCAATCCAAATCACGATGTCATTTTCTTGTTCGTGAATGGGCCTTTTTAATTCTTTTAGGTTTATGCTCTACTCCGGGTAAAGATCTGCCCGATTTATATTTGCACATATAGGACAAATTTTTCCAATACCGCTGTCAAATTTAATATTCAACATATTTATTACTTTATTCGGATGATTAAAATTGAAATTCCGTTTGTTTATTTTATATTTGAATTTAAAATAAAAACCGTTAATTATTAGTTAAAAGTAAAAGTAATTAAAATGTATAATATATAATACAAGTAGTAATCTTCAATATATTCCCAATTGGAATGGGTTTTTTGATAAACGGAGCCTGGATACTTCATTTTTTTGGTCCAACCGAGCCAACCATAAATTATTCGAATTTAGAATGTTAATCTGAATCCCCCTAAAACTCAAAAAAGTATTTTATTGCCTTTCACGCTCCAAATTTTTTATGATTTAATCAATATTTCTTGGGCGAAAGAGAGGATATCTCAATCGGGAGAGAAAACGGGGAAATACCATATGACCCAATATATCTGACAAGTCGCACTATACGTCAACCCAAGATGCATCTTCCTCTCCAGGACTTCGAAAGGGAACTTTTGGAACACCAATAGGCATTAAATCAAAGAAAAAATGAAGTACTATGGTTCACTTTAATGTGAAAACGTAATAATAATAATAGAGTTATTGTCTTCATAAGATTCACTTTGACATCATATATTATGCATAGATTATAAAAGTTTAGTTTAAAATGAAAACAGAATAGAATAAATAAAGAAAATTTATTAGGAATATAGCCTGCCAATAATCACCAAATATCAAAGTATTTAATGATACAAGATGGTCTCAACTTCCCATTGCGTATTGATACTTATCGGATATAGAATAGATTTGTTTCTCGTTGTTCCTACAAACATAATTGTTCTATTATTACCAACAGAATAGAATATTACCAACAGAATAGAACAAACCTGAACCCTTGTTCCGAGATAATCCATTGAACAAAGGGGGTCCATTGTATAATCATAGTTTTTTCTAATGCAATAAAGTTACATAGTGTCATTTTTCTTTGATTAAAGGGGTATTTCCATGGGTTTGCCTTGGTATCGTGTTCATACTGTCGTATTGAATGATCCCGGCCGGTTGATTTCTGTCCATATTATGCATACAGCTCTGGTTGCCGGTTGGGCTGGTTCGATGGCTCTATATGAATTAGCAGTTTTTGATCCCTCGGATCCCGTTCTTGATCCAATGTGGAGACAGGGAATGTTTGTTATACCTTTCATGACTCGTTTAGGAATAACCAATTCGTGGGGAGGTTGGAGTATTACAGGAGGGACTATAACGGATCCGGGTATTTGGAGTTACGAAGGTGTGGCTGGAGCACACATTGTGTTTTCTGGTTTGTGCTTTTTAGCAGCTATTTGGCATTGGGTGTATTGGGATCTAGAAATATTTTCTGATGAACGGACAGGAAAACCCTCTTTGGATTTGCCTAAGATTTTTGGAATTCATTTATTTCTTTCCGGAGTGGCTTGCTTTGGTTTTGGCGCATTTCATGTAACAGGTTTGTATGGTCCCGGAATCTGGGTCTCTGACCCTTATGGACTAACTGGAAAAGTACAACCTATAAGTCCAGCATGGGGTGTGGAAGGTTTTGATCCTTTTGTTCCAGGAGGAATAGCCTCTCATCATATTGCAGCAGGGACATTAGGCATATTAGCAGGTCTATTCCACCTTAGTGTCCGTCCGCCCCAACGTTTATACAAAGGATTACGTATGGGTAATATTGAAACCGTTCTTTCGAGTAGTATCGCTGCTGTCTTTTTTGCAGCTTTTGTTGTTGCCGGAACTATGTGGTATGGTTCAGCAACGACTCCGGTCGAATTATTTGGCCCCACTCGTTATCAATGGGATCAGGGATACTTTCAGCAAGAAATATACCGAAGAGTAAGCGCGGGGCTAGCCGAAAATAAAAGTTTATCAGAAGCTTGGTCGAAAATTCCTGAGAAATTAGCTTTTTATGATTACATCGGCAATAATCCGGCAAAAGGAGGATTATTTAGAGCGGGCTCAATGGACAATGGCGATGGAATAGCTGTTGGATGGTTAGGACACCCCGTTTTTCGAGATAAAGACGGACGTGAACTTTTTGTACGCCGTATGCCTACCTTTTTTGAAACATTTCCTGTCGTTTTGATAGATGGGGACGGAATTGTTAGAGCTGATGTTCCTTTTAGAAGAGCAGAATCTAAGTATAGTGTTGAACAAGTAGGTGTAACTGTTGAGTTCTATGGTGGTGAACTCAACGGAGTCAGTTATAGCGATCCCGCCACTGTAAAAAAATATGCTAGACGTACTCAACTGGGTGAAATTTTCGAATTAGACCGTGCTACTTTGAAATCGGATGGTGTTTTTCGTAGTAGTCCAAGGGGTTGGTTTACTTTTGGACATGCTTCCTTTGCCTTACTCTTCTTCTTTGGACACATTTGGCATGGGGCTAGAACCTTGTTCAGAGATGTTTTTGCTGGTATTGACCCCGATTTGGATGCTCAGGTAGAATTTGGAGCATTCCAAAAACTTGGAGATCCAACTACAAGAAGACAAGGAGTCTAATACACGATTTTTTCCTATATTTTTGTTGTGATTTGACATAAGATACTAAAAAAATCTTGATTAGAATCATCGTCCTTTTTTTTTTTTTTTATCATTATCGGGAAAATAATCTCGAGTAAACAGGTATGGAAGCTATAATTGTAAACCACAATCAAATCTATGGAAGCATTGGTTTATACATTTTTATTAGTCTCGACTCTAGGGATAATTTTTTTCGCTATCTTTTTTCGGGAACCTCCTAAAGTTCCAACTAAAAAGGTGAAATGATTTCTCATTAGCTCAATTGACGTAATGAGCCTTCCAATATCAGAAGGCTCATTACGTCAATTAGCAATTAGTCCCCGTGTTCCTCGAAAGGATCCCTTAATTGTTGAGAGGGTTGCCCAAAAGCGGTATATAAGGCATACCCAGTAAAACTTACAAGTAAACCAGATATAAAGATGGCGACTAGGGTTGCTCTTTCCATTATTATAAAATTTCAAGACCCCAATGGATCTATGATCAAATCATTTATTTACAATGGAATCGTATACAAAGTCAACAGATCTCAATAAAAAAAAATAGGATTTATGGCTACACAAACCGTTGAGGGTAGTTCTAGATCTCGTCCAAAACCAACTAGCGTAGGGGTTTTATTGAAACCGTTGAATTCGGAATATGGTAAAGTAGCTCCCGGCTGGGGAACTACTCCGTTGATGGGAGTTGCAATGGCTTTATTTGCAATATTCCTATGTATTATTTTGGAAATTTATAATTCTTCCGTTTTATTGGATGGAATTTCAATGAATTAAATCCACAAGAAAAGGGAAGGCAAAAGAACCAAAAAGTTCTATCCTTAAATAAAAAAAATTTTTAGGGCTACGATTTTTATTTGTAACGCTCGTTTTTGGTAGTTCGATCGCGAAATTTCTTTCTTTCTGTATTTCCGGAATATGAGCGTGTGACTTGTTATAATTGATCCTATTGATAGTACAGAGAACGAGTCTGCCATCTTATCCTGATAGAGATGGTTCTATTTCGTCGGATATTTTTTTATCTGGAACACGGAATAGTTAAAGAAGAAATCTTTGAACTATGATTCATATTTCTTTAATATAAGATTCAGACCTCGCGATCGGATTCAATCAATTTTGGCCTTTTCAAAAAAAGAACTTATTAATGCCTAGAATTTTTTATTATTTAAATAATAAACACACAACTTTTTTTGGTATTTTTATTCATTCTACCTCGCCTATTAATTGAATAAGTGATAATCCAATGGTTCTTACTCAAGCAATCTTTGGGCTTAACTTTTAGAGTTTACTGAGTCATCGTGGTTATAGTATGAATCTGGTGTTTCAATCAATTCATAGGGTCTTAACAAGAAAAATTCCTATCACTGATAAAAAAGACGTATTATACAAATACAAAAATAATAACAAATCGAAGACAAAGAAAAAATAGGAAAAGAGAATATTCAAGAGGCCGGTAGTAACAATTAACAGAAAAATGGGTGAGCCGACTTGATATATTGGCATTATCACCGCAAAGACAAAAAAAGAGATTAAGAAGCTTTAACCTTTAGTTAGGTGTGTTTGCTTGAGCCGTACGAGATAAAAGTCTCCTATACGGTTCTTAGAGGGGGATTTTTAGCGCTTTACCTATCTCAATAAAGTCTATGATTGGTTCGAAGAACGTCTCGAGATTCAGGCGATTGCAGATGATATAACTAGTAAATATGTTCCTCCTCATGTCAACATTTTTTATTGTCTAGGAGGAATTACGCTTACTTGTTTTTTAGTACAAGTAGCTACGGGTTTTGCTATGACTTTTTACTATCGTCCAACCGTTACCGAAGCTTTCGCTTCGGTTCAATATATAATGACGGAAGCTAACTTTGGTTGGTTAATACGATCAGTTCATCGGTGGTCGGCAAGTATGATGGTTCTAATGATGATCCTGCATGTCTTTCGTGTGTATCTTACCGGTGGCTTTAAAAAACCGCGCGAATTGACTTGGGTTACAGGTGTGGTTCTGGCTGTATTGACCGCATCTTTTGGTGTAACTGGTTATTCCTTACCTCGGGACCAAATTGGTTATTGGGCAGTAAAAATTGTAACCGGTGTACCCGACGCTATTCCTGTAGTCGGATCGCCCTTGGTAGAGTTATTACGTGGAAGTGCTAGTGTGGGACAATCCACTTTGACTCGTTTTTATAGTTTACATACTTTTGTATTGCCTCTTCTTACTGCCGTATTTATGTTAATGCATTTTTTAATGATACGTAAACAAGGTATTTCTGGGCCCTTATAGAATAAAACAAAGGGTATATCATAGATATTTGTAATTTCTCATTTTTTATTTGGGGAAAGAACAAAAGTATTTCATTGCTACATGTATGGATTATTGAAACCAATAATCCATGTATTTGGACATTTTCCTTCAACTTCTAATTTCTAATATTGTATTTAGTTATTTAACATACAATTAGTTGAAGGTAATTTTCCGAAAAAAAAATGGATTATGGGAGTGTGTGACTTGAACTATTGATTAGGCTGTGCAGG